TTTTATTCTTTATATAAAAAATTATTAAAAATGGTTTACATATATATATATATATATATATTAAATTTTTAAATAATTAAAATAATTATAATTCAATAATTTAAGGTGAAAGAATTAATATTAATTATATTAATATATATATATATAAATGAATATAGATTGTTTAATATTGATATTAATTTTTAATATTAATATTATGAAAAAGAAAAAAGAGAAATTATTAAATATTTAATAACTTATATTAAATATTTTAATATAAAAAAAAAAAAAATTCTATTTGTGAAAATTTATTTATAAATAAATTTTTTATGGTTTAAAAATTTTATTATAAATTTATTTTACATATAAATTTTTGTATTTATATTAAATTATTTTAAAAATAATTTAATTAATTTTATAGTAATTAATATTAAACAATTTAAGAAATTAAGATTTAGTAATATTTAAATTAATAACAAATTTTGTGCCAGCAGTTGCGGTTATACAAAAATTAAATTAAATTTTATTAGTAATTAATAAATAATCAATTATAAGTATAATAAAAATTTTAAATTATTAAGTGAAATTTTAATTTAATAAAATTTTATTTAAAAATTATTATTTAATAAATTTTTTTAATAAACTAGGATTAGATACCCTATTATTTAAATTTTAAATTAAAAATACTAAAATAGTATATAATTATTTATTGAAACTTAAATAATTTGGCGGTATTTTAGTTCATTTAGAGGAATCTGTTTAATAATTGATAATCCACGAATAAATTTACTTAATTTATAATTTTGTATATCGTTGTTAAAAAAATATTTTTTAATAATTAATAATATTTTAAAATTTAAATATAAAATTAAATCAGATCAAGATGCAGATTATAATTAAGAATATAATGGATTACAATAAATTTATTTAAATGAATATTAATTTGTAAAAATTAATTAAAAGTGGATTTAAATGTAATTTTATTTAATTTAATAAAATGATTAATAATTAAAATATGTACATATTGCCCGTCGCTTTCATATATAATAAAATTGAAATAAGTCGTAACAAAGTAGAGGTACTGGAAAGTGTTTCTAGAAAGACAAATTAGAGCTTGATAAAAGTATTTCATTTACATTGAAAAGATATTATAATTTAATTAATTTGAGGGGGAAAAATTAATAAAATAAAACAATTAATAAAAAAAATTTTATATTATATTAATGGGGGTTTTAGTATATTTATAAAAAAAATTTTTTAATTTATAGTTAATTAGTATTGTAAAAGAATTTTGAAATATTTTAAATAAAAATTTGTTAAAAAGTAATTTTAATTTAATGTATCTTGTGTATCAGAGTTTATTAAAAATTTTTGTTAAATAATAATTTCTCGAATTTAAAAGAGATAATTAATTATAAAAGTTATTGTTGCATAAATATTTTTAATAATTAATTTGAAATGAGATGTTAATCGTTTTTAAATATATCTAGTTTTTTTAGAAAAAAATTTAATTTTCAATTATAAAAAAAAATTTATTAAATAGTTAATAAATTTTTAATATAATTTTATATTTTAAGGGATAAGCTTTAAATTAAATTTATATAATTATAAAAACAAAAAAATTAAAAATTATATGATTTAAATTGTTAAAAAATTTTAGTTTATTATAAATAATTTTATTTATAAATAAAATTTAAAATTAATTTTATATATTTATAAAAAAATATTTTAAAATAAATAAAAATTAGTTATAATGATAAAATTAGTATATAATAATTTAAAAAAAAACAAAATAAATGAATTATTAAAATTAAATAATAGGAATTCGGCAAAAATTTATATTCACTTGTTTATCAAAAACATGTCTTTTTGAAAATAATATAAAGTCTAATCTGCCCACTGATTTTATAATTGAAGGGCTGCAGTATTTTGACTGTACAAAGGTAGCATAATCATTAGTCATTTAATTGATGACTTGTATGAAGGATTGGATGAAATATAAGCTGTCTTTTATTTAAAATATATAAATTAATTTTTTAATTAAAAAGTTAAAATAAACAAAAAAGACGAGAAGACCCTATAGAGTTTTATAAATAATTTATTTAAAATTAATTTATAATATGAATATTATAATTAAATTATTTATTTTATTGGGGTGATAAAAAAATAAAAATAACTTTTTTTATATATAAACATAAATAAGTGAAATATTGATCCAATTTTATTGATTATAAGAAAAAATTACCTTAGGGATAACAGCGTAATTTTTTTTTTTAGTTCATATAAAAAAAAAAGTTTGCGACCTCGATGTTGGATTAAGATAAAATTTAAATGCAGAAGTTTAAAATTTTTGATCTGTTCGATCATTAAAATCTTACATGATCTGAGTTCAAACCGGTGTAAGCCAGGTTGGTTTCTATCTTTTTAAAAATAAAATATTTTAGTACGAAAGGATTAAATATTTAAATTAAATTTAATAAATAGGAATATTATTAAAATAATTATATATTTAAATAAATTTATAAATTAAATTAATAAACTATTTTGGCAGAAAAATGTAATGATTTTAGAAGTCATCAATATATAAAATTAAATTATATATATAGTATATGTTAATATATGATATTTATATAATTATTATTGGTTTATTAATTTTATTAATTGGGGTATTAATTGGAGTTGCATTTTTAACTTTATTAGAACGAAAAGTTTTAGGTTTTATTCAAATTCGTAAAGGTCCTAATAAATTAGGAATAATAGGAATTTTACAACCATTTTCTGATGCTATTAAGTTATTTACTAAAGAACAAACTTATCCTAATTTTTCTAATTATTTAATTTATTATTTTTCTCCAGTAATTAGATTTATATTATCATTAATTATTTGGGTTTTAGTTCCTTATTATTTTAATTTAGTGAGATTTAATTTGGGGGTTTTATTTTTTTTATGTTGTACAAGAATAGGAGTATATACAGTAATAGTAGCTGGATGATCTTCAAATTCAAATTATGCATTATTAGGTGGATTACGTGCTGTAGCTCAAACTATTTCTTATGAAGTTAGATTAGCTTTAATTTTAATGTCTAGAATTTTAATAATTATAGATTTTAATATATTAAATTTTTTTTTTTACCAAAAAATAATTTGATTTTTAATTATTATATTTCCTTTAGGTTTATGTTGGGTTAGATCTATATTAGCTGAAACTAATCGTACTCCTTTTGATTTTGCTGAAGGGGAAAGAGAGTTAGTTTCTGGGTTTAACGTAGAATATAGAAGTGGGGGATTTGCTTTAATTTTTTTAGCAGAATATTCTAGAATTTTATTTATATCTTTTTTATTTGTAATAATTTATATAGGTGGTTATAATTTAACTTTATTATTTTATTTTAAATTATTATTTATTGCTTTTTTATTTATTTGAGTTCGAGGTACATTACCACGTTATCGTTATGATAAATTAATATATTTAGCTTGAAAAAGATATTTACCTATTTCTTTAAATTTTTTATTATTTTTTTTAGGTATTAAAATTTTTTTTATATAAATAATTAACTGTTTTTAGTACAAATTAATAGAATTATTTATTCTTTCTTAAGTTTTCAAAACAAATGCTTTAACAAGCTCATTAATTATTAGTTAAATAATAATTTATCTCAATAAATTCTAATTAAAGGATTGAAAATAAAATAAGAGAAGTAAAGAATTGTTAATAATTGACCTACAATAATATAAGGATCTTCAACAGGACGAGCTCCAATTCAAGTTAATAAAATAATTATTACAATTAAGCATCAAAATATAATTTGATTAATTGGGTAAAATTGAATACCTTGAATTTTTTTAAAAAAAGTAAAAGGAAGAATAGCTAAAATTAAAATTGATATAACTAAAGCAATAACACCTCCTAATTTATTAGGAATTGATCGTAAAATAGCATAAGCAAATAAGAAATATCATTCTGGTTGAATATGAACTGGTGTTACTAATGGATTAGCAGGAATAAAATTATCTGGATCTCCTAAAAGATAAGGATTTGTTAAAGTTAAAATTGATAATAAGAATAATAAAATAATAAATCCAATTAAATCTTTAAAGGTAAAAAATGGATGAAAAGGAATTTTATCAAGATTACTATTTAATCCTAAAGGGTTATTTGATCCTGTTTGATGTAAAAATAACAAATGAATTACAGTTATTATTAAAACAATAAATGGTAATAAAAAGTGAAATGTATAGAATCGAGTAAGAGTAGCATTATCAACAGCAAATCCCCCTCAAATTCAATTTACTAATATAGTTCCTAAATAAGGAATTGCAGATAATAAATTTGTAATAACAGTAGCCCCTCAGAATGATATTTGTCCTCATGGTAGAACATATCCTATAAATGCTGTAGCTATTAATAAAAATAAAATAATAACACCTACTATTCAAGTATATTTTAAATTAAATGATTCATAATAAATTCCTCGTCCAATATGAAGATAAATACAAATAAAAAAAAAAGAAGCTCCATTAGCGTGAAGAGTTCGAATTAATCACCCATAATTAACATTTCGGCAAATGTAATTTACTCTATAAAAAGCTAATTCAATATTAGCTGTATAATATATAGTTAAAAATAATCCTGTTAAAATTTGAATAATTAAACATAAAGCTAATAATGATCCAAAATTTCATCAACTTGAAATATTTGATGGTGTTGGTAAATCAATTAAAGATCCATTAATAATTTTTAAAATTGGATGAGATTTTCGTAAGAGGATAAATTTATTTTTCATTAATATTTTATATGTTAGAACGTAATGGACCATAAAAAATATTAGTAATTTTTACTACTGCTACTAAAGTAATAAATAAGTAAATTACTATTATTATTATTAATATAAAATTTTTATTATTATAAAGTTTATTTAAATTAATTTTATTTTCATTATTAATATATATATATATATAATTAAATTTTTCTATATCTGAATTAAATGAAAAATTTATTCATGAAAGATTTTTTATGAATAATAATTCTAATATAATAATTAAACTTATTATTATAAAAAAAAATATTTTTAAATTGAATGATGATTTAAATATTTCATTAGAAGCAATACTTCTTACATAAATAAATAGAACTAGTAATCCACCTAAAAAAGTTAAAAATAAAATATAAGAAAATCAATATGTTTTAATTAATATTCCAGAAAGAAGACAAGTTAATATAGTTTGGAATAAAATTATTAATCCTATTGATAATGGATTATTTAAAAATAATATAATAATTGAGAAAAATATTAATATTAATGAAAAAAATATTTTTGTAATTTCAAATCAAAGAATAGTTTAAATAAAATAATAATTTTGGAGATTATTGATAAAGAGATTCTTTTTCTTTGAAGTTTTTAAAGATTTAACTTAACTTTGGTTTACAAGACCAATATTTTTTTTTAAACTATAAAAACAAAAAATTAATGATAATATTAAATATATGAATTATTTTTTTAATAATATTTATTATAGGTAATTTAATTTTTGTTTCTAAACATAAACATTTATTGATTGTTTTATTAAGATTAGAATTTATTGTTTTAAGAATTTTTTTTTTTATATTAATTTTTTTTAGTTATATTGAGTATGATTTATATATATTAATAGTTTTTTTAGTATTTTCTGTATGTGAGGGGGCTTTAGGGTTATCAATTTTGGTTTCAATAATTCGAACACATGGAAATGATTATTTTCAAAGTTTTAATATTTTATAATGATAAAATTTTTATTTATAATAATTTTTATAATACCTTTTTGTTTCATAAAAAATATATTTTGAATGGTTCAGATAATGATATTATTATTAATATTTTTATTTATAAATATAAGAATAAGAATTAATTTATATTCAAATTTAAGATATTTATTATCTTGTGATATTTTATCTTATGGTTTAATTTTATTAAGAATTTGAATTATTATTTTAATGATTATAGCTAGTGAAAATTTATATAAAATAAATTTTTATATTAATTTTTTTTTATTAAATATTATTTTTTTATTATTAATATTATATTTAACTTTTAGAGTAATAAACATATTTTTATTTTATTTATTTTTTGAAGGTAGATTAATTCCTACTTTATTATTAATTATTGGTTGAGGTTATCAACCAGAACGAATTCAAGCTGGAATATATTTATTATTTTATACGTTATTTGTTTCATTACCTTTATTAATAGGAATTTTTTATGTATTTAATGAATTGAATTGTATAATAATTTATTTTTTAAAATTTATTAATTTAAATATATATTTATTATATTTATCTATAATTTTAGCTTTTTTAGTTAAAATACCTATATATTTTGTTCATTTATGATTACCTAAGGCTCATGTAGAAGCTCCTGTTTCAGGTTCAATAATTTTAGCTGGGATTATGTTAAAATTAGGTGGTTATGGTTTATTACGTTTAATAATTTTTTTACAACAAATTAATATAAAGTTAAATTATATTTGAATTGTTATTAGTTTATTAGGAGGATTTTATATTAGATTAAAATGTTTTTCACAGGTAGATATTAAGTCTTTAATTGCTTATTCTTCAGTAGCTCATATAAGAATTGTTATTAGAGGTATTATAGTAATAAATTATTGAGGATTTATTGGTTCTTATGTTTTAATAATTGGTCATGGATTATGTTCTTCAGGAATATTTTGTTTAGCAAATATTAGATATGAGCGGTTACATAGTCGAAGTTTATATATTAATAAGGGTATAATAAATTTTATACCTTCTATAAGATTGTGATGATTTTTATTAATAAGATCAAATATATCAGCTCCTCCTAGATTAAATTTAATAGGTGAAATTAGTCTAATTAATAGAATAATAAGATGATCTTGATTAAGAATAATTATGTTAATATTAATTTCTTTTTTTAGAGCAGGTTATAGATTATATTTATATTCATTTATTCAACATGGTAAATATTATTCTGGTATTTATAGATATTATACTGGTGTATCTCGAGAATATTTAATATTATTATTACATTGATTACCTTTAAATATTATATTATTAAAAATTGATTATAGAATAATTTGATTTTATTTAAATAATTTAATAAAAATATTGATTTGTGGTGTCAAAAATATGGGTAAGTTCATTTTAAATTATTAATAATTTAAAGTATTCTATTTGTTTTATTTCTTTTATATTTTTATTTATGATAAGAATATTAAATTTTTTTTTAACAGTTTATTTTATTATAAATAATATAGTAATTTTTTTAGAATGGGAAATTATTTCTTTTAATTCAGTGAATATTGTTATGTCAATTTTATTAGATTGAATATCTTTATTATTTATAATATTTGTTTTTTTAATTTCTTCTGTTGTAATTTATTACAGAAAAAGTTATATAAGTTCTGAAATTAATTTAGTTCGATTTATTATTTTAGTTTTATTATTTGTATTTTCAATAATATTATTAATTATTAGTCCCAATATTATTAGAATTTTATTAGGTTGAGATGGATTAGGTTTAGTTTCATATTGTTTAGTAATTTATTATCAAAATTTAAAGTCTTATAATGCGGGAATATTAACAGTATTATCAAATCGAATTGGAGATGTTTTAATTTTAATAGTAATTTCTTGAATATTAAATTATGGGAGATGAAATTATATTTTTTATTTAGAGTTTATAAATAATGATTTAGTAATAAAAATAGTAGGTACATTAATTATTATATCAGCTATAACAAAAAGAGCTCAAATTCCATTTAGATCTTGATTACCAGCTGCTATAGCAGCTCCTACACCGGTTTCAGCTTTAGTACATTCATCAACTTTAGTAACAGCAGGGGTTTATTTATTAATTCGATTTAATATATTATTATTAGATATTTTTTTTTTAAAAATTTTATTATTATTATCTGGATTAACAATATTTATGGCAGGTATTGCTGCAAATTATGAATTTGATTTAAAAAAAATTATTGCTTTATCAACATTAAGACAATTAGGTTTAATAATAAGAATTTTAAGAATAGGTTTACCTGATTTAGCTTTTTTTCATTTATTAAGTCATGCCATATTCAAGGCTTTATTATTTATGTGTGCGGGGGTAATTATTCACATAATAAATGATATACAAGATATTCGTTTTATAGGGGGTATTAGAATATATATTCCTTTAACTTCATTATGTATAAATATTTCAAATTTAGCTTTATGTGGAATTCCTTTTTTAGCGGGATTTTATTCTAAGGATTTAATTTTAGAGATAGTTAGATTTAGAAATTTAAATTTAATAATTTTTTTATTATATTATTTTTCAACAGGATTAACTATATATTATACTTTACGTTTAATAATATATTTAATAATTAATGATTTTAATTTATTAAGAATTTATAATTTATATGATGAGGATTATGTTATATTAAAAAGTATATTTACATTATTATTTATAAGAGTAGTAAGAGGGAGATTTTTAAGATGAATAATTTTTTCTTATCCTTATATAATTTATTTACCTTTTAATTTAAAAATGATAGTTATTTATGTAAGAATTTTAGGGGGTATTTTAGGATATATAGTTAGAAATATAAGAATTTATTCAATAAATAAATTTATTATAACTTATAATTTAAGAAATTTTTTAAGATTAATATGATTTATACCTAATTTATCGACTTATGGTTTAAATTATTATTTTCTTAATTTTGGTCAAAATTTATTAAAGAATATTGATTTAGGTTGAAGAGAAGTTTATAGAGGTTGAGGATTAATAAATGTTATGAAAAAATATTCTATTTTTTGTAATAATTTTCAAATAAATAATTTTAAAATTTATTTATTTAGATTTTTTTTATGATTAATAATTATATTATTAATATTAGTAATGAATTTATATTTAAATAGCTTATAAATAGAGTATAATATTGAAGATATTAGGGAGATAAGTTTATCTTTAAATAAAATTATTTATAAAAAATATTTTTTTATTTTTACAATGAAAATGTAATGTTTTAGATAAACTATATAAATAAGAAATATTAATGGAATTTAACCACTAAAAATTAAGTTAGCAGCTTAATTTTATTCTTTATATTTCAAAATTTAATTGGAATTATAATTCAATTTTATCATTAACAGTGATATACCTCTATTTTGGTTTCAATTAATAAATAAGGAGTAAATAAAACTCTATCTTTTAAGTCGAAATTAAATGCAATAATTGCTTCTTATTTTATTTAAGATAAATTGAGATATTCAATATTTTTTGAATGCAAATCAAATGTTTTAATAAACTATAATCCTATATTAATTAGTTCAATTTAATATATTTTGATTTCATTCATGATATAAACCAATTAATAAAATACAAATAAAAAAAAAACTAATTTTAGATCAAATTAAAAAATTAACTATTTTAAAAAGGGGAATAATGGGAAAAATTAAAGCAATTTCTACATCAAAAATTAAGAAAATTATTGTGATTAAAAAAAAATGTAATGAAAATGGAATTCGTGCTGAAGATTTTGGATCAAATCCACATTCAAATGGGGAGTTTTTTTCTCGATCTATAAATGATTTTTTAGATAAAATAATAGATAAAAATATTATAATATTAGCAATTAATATAATTATGATAAAAATATAATTTATTAAAATAATTATTTATATTAAAATTTTTAAACTTTTTGATTGGAAGTCAAATATACTAAATATATTATATAAATAATTAGTTTCCTCATCAATAAATAGAAATATAAAGGAATAATCAAACTACGTCTACAAAATGTCAATATCAAGCTGCTGCTTCAAATCCAAAATGATGATTATTAGAAAAATGATTATTTAAATGACGAATTAAACAGATTAATAAAAATAAAGTTCCAATAATAACATGAAGACCATGAAATCCAGTTGCTATAAAAAAAGTTGATCCATAAACTCTATCAGCAATAGTAAATGGGGCTTCAATATACTCATATGCTTGGAGAATAGTAAAGTAAATCCCTAAAATTACAGTGATAAATAAACCTTGTGTTGTTTGAGTATTATTATTTTCCATTAAAGCATGATGGGCTCATGTTACTGAAACTCCTGAACTAATTAAAATAATTGTATTTAATAAGGGAATTTGAAAAGGATTAAATGGAATAATACCTGCTGGAGGTCATATAGTTCCAATTTCAATATTAGGTGCTAAACTTCTATGGAAGAAAGCTCAAAAAAAAGATAAAAAAAAAAATACTTCTGAAACAATAAATAAAATTATTCCTCAACGAAGTCCTTTAGTAACTAAAATAGTATGTTTACCTTGAAGGGTACCTTCTCGACATACATCTCGTCATCATTGATATATTGTTAAAATAACAATTAAATAACCTAAGATTAGTAAGTTTATATTAAAATTATGAAATCATTTAATTATTCCTGTAACTAAAGTTATAACTCCAATAGCTCCAGTTAAAGGTCATGGTCTATAATCAACAAGGTGGAATGGGTGATTAAAAGTTGTTTTCATTAATTAACTTCTCTAGAATATAATGTTCTTAAAATTGCAATAACATAGGATTGAATTACTGCAACTGCTGATTCTAGAATTAATAATAAAATTTGAATAATTACTAAAATAATAATAAAATAAGAAGGTAAATTTGGTCCTGTTCCTCTTAAAAGAGTTATTAAAAGATGGCCAGCAATTATATTAGCAGTTAAACGAACTGCTAATGTTCCTGGTCGAATTACATTTCTAATAGTTTCAATTAATACTATAAAAGGTATTAAAATAGAAGGAGTTCCTTGAGGAATTATATGAATAAATATATTTTGGGAATTATTAATTCATCCGTAAATTATAAATCTTAATCATAGAGGTAATGAAATAGATAAAGATAAAGTTAAATGACTTGTTCTAGTAAAAATATAAGGAAATAACCCTAAAAAATTATTAAATAAAATAAAGGAAAATATTGAGATAAAAATAAATGTTGATCCTTGAAAATAATTATTTTTTAATAGGGTTTTGAATTCATTATGAAGTTTATTTAGAATAAAATTTCAGAAAAAATAATGACGATTAGGAATTAATCAAAAAGAATAAGGAATAAATATAATTCCTAAGATAGTTCTTAATCAATTTAAAGAAAGATTAAATAAATTTGTTGAGGGGTCAAAAATTGAAAATAAGTTACTTATCATTTTCAATTAAAATTTTTTATTTTTATACTATTATTAACATTATTATTATTTTTATTTAATTTAATATTATAAATATAATAATTTAAAATATTAAAAATAATAAATACAAATAAAAAAAAAACAAAAGATAATAATCAATTAATTGGTATTATTTGAGGAATAAAAGAATATTACTAAGGTAATAATTTAAATTTGACATATTTATGTTATATATTTAACTAATTCTTTCATTAGAAGTAATTGCTAATTTACTATAAAATGGTTTAAGAGACCAGTACTTGCTTTCAGTCATCTAATGAAGAATAATTATTAATTCAATTAATAAAATTTTTAATTGAGATTCTTTCAACTACAATAGGTATAAAACTATGATTAGCCCCGCAAATTTCTGAACATTGTCCATAAAAAACTCCTGGACGATTAATGAAAAAATTAGTTTGATTTAATCGACCTGGATTGGCATCTACTTTTACTCCTAATGAAGGTACAGTTCATGAATGAATAACATCAGTAGCTGTAACTATAATTCGAATTTGATTATTTATAGGTAAAATAATTCGATTATCTACATCTAATAAACGAAATCTATTAGGATTTAATTCATTTGATGGAATTATATATGAATCAAATTCAATATTATTGAAATCAGAATATTCATAACTTCAATATCATTGATGTCCAATTGATTTTAAAGTAATTAATGGATTATTTAATTCATCTAAAAGATATAATAATCGTAATGAAGGTAATGCAATAAAAATTAATGTGATAGCTGGTAAAATAGTTCAAATTAATTCAATTATTTGGCCTTCTAATAAAAATCGATTAATAAATTTATTAAATAATAAACTTGATATTAAATAACCTACTAAAATTGTAATTATAATTAAAATAATTAAAGTATGATCATGAAAAAAAATAATTTGTTCTATTAAAGGGGAATTTCCATTTTGAAGATTTAAATTAGATCATGTTGCCATTTCTAAAAAAAGGATAATCCTTTATAAATGGGGTTTAAATCCATTACATATAATCTGCCATATTAGAAATTACTTAAAATAGGAAGTTCACTATAAGAATGTTCTGCTGGAGGTAAATTTTGATATCATTCAATAGAAGAGGATAAATTTAAAGAAAATAAAGCAATTCGTTGATTAATTATAGATTCTCAGATAATAATTAATATTAATATAACAGCGATTAAAGAGATATAAGATCCTAAGGAAGAAATAATGTTTCAAGAAATATAAGAATCAGGATAATCAGAGTATCGTCGAGGCATTCCCGCTAACCCTAAAAAATGTTGAGGAAAGAAGGTTAAATTAACTCCAATAAATATAATAAAAAATTGAATTTTTAAAAGGTATGGATTTAAACATAATCCTGTAAATAAAGGATATCAATGAATAAAACCACCTATAATGGCAAATACAGCTCCTATAGATAATACATAATGGAAATGTGCAACTACATAATAAGTATCATGTAAAGTTATATCAATAGAAGAATTAGATAAGATTACTCCTGTTAATCCTCCTACAGTGAATAAAAAAACAAACCCTAAACTTCATAAAACAGAAGGAGAATAATTAATTTGTGTTCCATGGAAAGTAGCTAATCAACTGAAAATTTTAATTCCTGTAGGTACAGCAATAATTATAGTAGCTGATGTAAAATAAGCTCGAGTATCAATATCTATTCCAACTGTAAATATGTGATGAGCTCAAACAATAAATCCTAATAAACCAATAGCTAATATAGCGTAAATTATACCTAAACAACCAAAAGTTTCTTTTTTTCCTCTTTCTTGGGAAATAATATGAGAAATTATCCCAAATCCAGGTAAAATTAAAATATAAACTTCAGGATGCCCAAAAAATCAAAATAAATGTTGATATAAAATAGGATCTCCACCTCCAGCAGGGTCAAAGAATGAAGTATTTAAATTACGATCAGTTAATAATATAGTAATAGCACCAGCTAATACTGGTAAAGATAAAAGTAAAAGGAATGCAGTAATACCTACAGCTCATACAAATAGAGGTATTTGATCAAATGATAAATTATTTAATCGTATATTAATAATTGTAGTAATAAAATTAATTGCTCCTAAAATTGATGAAATTCCAGCTAAGTGAAGGGAGAAAATAGCTAAGTCTACAGAACTTCCTCCATGGGCAATATTAGATGAAAGTGGGGGGTAAACTGTTCATCCTGTTCCTGCTCCATTTTCTACAATTCTACTCGAAATTAAAAGAGTAAGAGAAGGAGGTAAAAGTCAAAAACTTATATTATTTATTCGGGGGAAAGCTATATCAGGAGCTCCTAATATTAAAGGTACTAATCAATTTCCAAATCCTCCAATTATAATAGGTATGACCATAAAAAAAATTATAATGAAAGCATGAGCTGTTACAATAGTATTATAAATTTGATCATCTCCAATTAAAGACCCTGGGTTACCTAATTCAGCACGAATAAGAAGTCTTAAAGAAGTTCCTACTATTCCTGCTCAAATACCAAAAATGAAATATAAAGTTCCAATATCTTTATGATTTGTTGAATAAAGTCATTTTCGCAAATAAAATGGCTGAGTTATAAGCGATAAATTGTAAATTTATTAACGAGAAATTTCTCTTTTATTAATTAAGTCTTATATTCATTTATGATTTAAAATTGCAAATTTTAAGGAGCAATAGATAATTGCTAAGGCTTAAAGAATATTTCTTTATAAATAATTTTGAAGATTATTAGTTTAATTTAACTTAAAACCTTAAACTTACTATAAAAAAAAAAAGGTTCTTAGAATTATTCCTATTAATGAAAAAAAAGATAAAAAATTAATGTATTTAAAATAATTATTTTTAATATAAATTTTAAATCACTTTATTTTAAAATAATTAAATATAAAAGCTGAAAAAATAATTCGAATATAATAAAATAAAACAATTAATCTTATTATGATAAAAATAAAAGTTATAATATACATATGATTATTAATTATAAAATTAATAATAATTCATTTAGGAAAAAATCCAATAAAGGGGGGTAATCCTCCTAATGAAAGAAAATTAATTAATAAACCAATTTTAATTAAAAAATTTATATTATTAATATATAATTGATTAATAAAAAATATATTTAAAATATTAAATAAAAAACATATACTTCTGATTATAAATGAATATAAAAATAAATAAAAAATTCATAAATTTTCTCTAATTATAATAGCTGATAATATTCACCCTAAATTATTAATTGAAGAAAAAGCTATTAATTTACGTAAAGAAGTTTGATTTAATCCTCCAATAGCTCCAATAATAACATTAAGTATAACAATAATAATAATAAAATTTTTATTTAAATAATATGATAATAAAATTATGGGGGTAATTTTTTGTCATGTTATTAAAATAAAATTATTAAATCAAGATAAACCTTCAACAATATAAGGGAATCAAAAATGAAAGGGGGCAGAACCTATTTTTATTAATATTGAAGAATTAATTATAATTGAAAGAAAATTATTAATTTCAAAATTTTTTATTAAAGTTATTTTTATAATAATTGAAAATAAAAAATTAATTGAAGCAATAGATTGAGTTAAAAAATATTTTAGTGATGCTTCTGTAGAAAGTATATTATTTGAGGAAGAAATTAAAGGAATAAAACTTAATAAATTAATTTCTAATCCAATTCAACAACCAAATCAAGAATTAGCAGAAATAGAAATTAGTGTACTAAAAAATAAAATAAATAAAAAAAAAATTTTATTTGAATTTATTAAATTAAAAATTTAAAATAGGAAATTCATTTCCAATAATGAATTTTTAATTCATTTTCATTTATATAATATATTTTAGTGTAAGATGCATAATAGTTTTTGATACTATAGGATATAGTTTGATTCTATAAAATATAATAAAGGTAAATTTTATTTACTTAATTTATCCTATCAGAATAATCCTTTAGTCAGGCACTTTATTTTTAAAAAAAAGGTATTTCCTTTATATTTGGGGTATGAACCCAAAAGCTTACTTAGCTTATTTTTAA